CTTAAATCTATGTGTACTGACTCCTAATCGAATTGTTTGGAATTCAGAAGTGAAAGAAATTATTTTATCGACTAATAGTGGCCAAATTGGTGTATTACCAAATCACGCACCTATTGCCACGGCTGTAGATATAGGCATTTTGAGAATACGTCTTAACGACCAATGGTTAACAATAGCTCTGATGGGCGGTTTCGCTAGAATAGGCAATAATGAAATTACTATTTTAGTAAATGATGCAGAAAGGGGTAGTGACATTGATCCGCAAGAAGCTCAACAAACTCTTGAAATAACTGAAGCTAACTTGAGGAGCGCGGAAGGCAAGAGACAAACAATTGAGGCAAATTTAGCTCTCAGACGAGCTAGGACGCGAGTAGAGGCTATCAATGCTCATAACTAGTTGTTTTGGGTGCGTCCTAATAATAATAATAAAAAGAAGTTCTGTTTATACACCATATTTTGATTCTGCCGATTGAATCCAATTAAGTGTAATCAGATTTTGATGCAACAAAAAAAGATTCAATAAAAAGAAATAAAATAGAATACGAGTAGTGGGGTATGGAAAAGATACAAAAAAAAATAAGTGAGTATGAGTAGAAATACTTATTAGATACCACTTACTGCGGTATCTAATAAGCTCTACCTACTATTGGATTTGAACCAATGACTCCTGCCGTATGAAAGCAATACTCTAACCACTGGGTTAAGTAGGTCATTTATCATCATAAAGAGAAACAAAAGGAACCTGTCACATCGATAGATTATAGATGGAATATTCCTTCTAAGCAATACCCGGCAGGAAACAGATCAGAGAGCTATCATGTCGGATCATGCAATATTCGCCTTGACAAGAAATGATATACATGATAAAATATTTATCACAAACACAAGAACACAAGGGCTATAGCTCAGTTAGGTAGAGCACCTCGTTTACACGCGCGCCAATGTTTTTTTCAGAGGAGTCCATCATGTAATCAACAGAATTTATCTTAGTAAAAATCGATGTCTTACTCCATGGATTCGAAGGAACAAGAGAACAATAGCCTGACAAACGGTTGGTTGGTCTAATTGAGGTGCCAATTTGGGCGCCAAATAGAACCCATCATCATCAGTGATTTGATAATTGATAAGGTAAATATCCAGTCCATTCAATGCTAGGCATAATGAGTATAAGGACCTCAAAAAAATCTCTTTTCGTCCTATGAACTTGAAGGTGTATGAAGTTTCATATTTGACGCTTTGGGCAGAGCATAGCGATAGAGACTCCATTTAACTTAACTTAGGTTGATCTAGGCCGAAGGCAGACCTACGTCAAGATAACTCTTTTTTGAAACACTTTGGTATTGCTACTGAATAAAAATAAAGAATCAGAGCACGCGGAACCATCTCATTATTTTTCGGTTAAGAAAAAGGATGGCGGACTCGCTGATATTTATATCAGTTGATGAAAGAGCCCAATGCAAAAAAAAATGCATGTTGGGTCTTTGAAACAGTTCGAATCATTTCGATAATAATAAGTTTGATCTGTTTTACCGAGAAGGTCTACGGTTCGAGTCCGTATAGCCCTAATTTTTCATTAATGTTAATAATAACAAAAAATTCACATTAAAAATTTTTTATGTACTTTTTATTTTGTACTTTTGTACATAATATAGTTTTTTTTTCTCATTCATTATTATTTGTTGTTTGTAGCTGGCCGGTTGGTTGTTCCATTGAAATAGAATCATTCCCACATTCTCGCTCATGGGGATCGTTCGGAACATCAAACTAAAAAAAATGCATTTCAATGGAACCCATTGGCATTTAAAAAATTTCGGATAAACAAACCCACTTCTTTTTCAGTAATTTTCGTGGGTGAATTACATACACATTTTTACTGGTTTCCTGCCCACGATCAAAGAATTAGTGATACTACCTTTCTTTGGTATACCTAAAGAAAGGTCAATTTTTTGAAGTCAAAATCATGACATGAGCCCAACTAATAGACTCAAACCCAATTGCTCATCATTCAAAATTCGAATTCTACTGATGCTGTGCTAACTTTATGTATGCAATAAGATTGGGGATCCGTTTGAACAGAGAATGAATTGATCCTAAATCCCTAATTTAGGTATAGGAACCTATGCGTTGTTATATATAAGGGTTCCTCACAATTCACCGCATTGAATCCAATCTTCTCGTACAGGGAGAGATAATAAAATAAATAGGTCAATACACTCTGTTTCCATATCTAATCAATAGAAGAAATAATATTCTACCCGGATCTTAATATATGAATATGACATTAATTTTATTTAATTATTTTTTTTTTTTCATTTTTATATATTTTCATTTCATTATTGAATGATTTTTTTGAATTATTTATTCCTATAAAATAGAAATAAGAAAATGAAAAAAAAAAAAAGAATTGAAATTATTAGAAATTAATTTGAATTCAATAAATTTGATTTATTTATTTTTGATAAAGAAAATGATAAATCAATTCAATTCTAATAGATAATTA